TTTTTTCTTTTAATAAATATCTATTTTGTACATTTCAATTTGAATTAGGAACTCCGCGTACAAGTGGTAAGTCATTAACTACATATACACATCCGGTCATATATGTATTACCATTATATATTACAAATTACAATAAAATTACAATAACGAATACAGAAAGAGGAGTTTTTAAAATGCGAGATCTAAAAACATATCTCTCCGTGGCACCGGTAGTAAGTACTCTATGGTTCGGGTCTTTAGCAGGTTTATTGATAGAGATCAATCGTTTTTTTCCGGATGCGTTGATATTCCCCTTTTTTTCATTCTAGCTATTGATATGGGAAGGGGGAAGAAGATTAGAGATACAATCAAATATCTGTAACTAATCCCTACCCCTCCCTTCTTTTTTTCTTTGTTTTTTTTTTTACTTTTCTAAAAAAAAAAAAAAAACAAAGAAAAAGCGGTTTCACCCTCAGTGAAACTATGAACTCGGGCTCAGGCTCAAATTAAATTAATAATAGAATGGAAATGCGGTGGTTGGGGCAACAATATCATACAAGATACTTAACTGAAAATGAAATACTGTACGGCAATTAAAAATTAGAAATATAGTTAGAAATCATTATATTACTTATTATTTCATTATATTACTTATTATTTATTACTATTATTATTTATTACTATATTGATATATTGATTGCAACAAAATATTTCTTTCATAATTTGATTTCGAGTTACCTGCTTCTATTTTTGTGTCCTTTCTTCTTCCTTGCTTCGGGTCGGAAAATTAAAGAATTGAGTGAATCAAAAACCAAAGGAGGTTCATGGCTAAAGGTAAAGATGTCCGAGTAACGGTTATTTTGGAATGTACCAGTTGTGTTCGAAATCGTGTTAATAAGGAATCAATGGGCATTTCCAGATATATTACTCAAAAGAATCGACACAATACGCCTAGTCGATTGGAATTGAGAAAATTCTGTCCCTGTTGTTACAAACATACGATTCATGGGGAGATAAAGAAATAGATCGAACCGATCGCTCGTGTGTCAGTTTTCCAAGGAAGATGCAAAATTACATATTATATATAACAATATATATATATAATTTCTTTTTTAATTTATTTAAATATAAACAAATATTTTAATTTATTTAAATATAAACAAATAAATATAAACAAACCAAATCCTATTTCGATCGGATCAAAGATGATGTAGAATTAAGAAATAGGATTGGGATTTTCAGGATAAGGAATAAACAAACCATGGATAAATCCAAGCGAATCTTTCTTAAATCTAAGCGATCTTTTCGTAGGCGTTTGCCTCCGATCCAATCGGGGGATCGAATTGATTATAGAAACATGAGTTTAATTAGTCGATTTATTAGCGAACAAGGAAAAATATTATCTAGACGGGTGAATAGATTGACCTTAAAACAACAACGATTAATTACTATTGCTATAAAACAAGCTCGTATTTTATCTCCGTTACCTTTTCTTAATAATGAGAAACAATTTGAAAGAAGCGAGTCAACCGCTAGAGCTGCTGGTCTTAGAACCAGAAAAAAAATAGGTTGACTCTTCAATTGAATTGAATCAAAATGAAATTCCAATCCAAACTCAAATGCGTATTGACGTTTTTTTTTTTTTTGTTCGAAAAATCGTAAAATCGAAATGTCCTGTCGTAAGAAAAAAAATGGGAGAAGAGGAATAAATATTTTTTATTTAACGTCTTTCTTTGATGACTTTATCATATTTTATCATACTAATTTCTACTCTACCTTCCCAGAGTTCATTCTCCAAGGAACTCCATTTAATCTATTCCAACGGATTCCTTCCAATCTCTTTATTTTATGATCTCATTGGAAATCATATAAAGACAACTCTTATTTAATATAGCTATTTGTGCAAGTATTTTACGATTAAGAAGTAACTGTCTCTTGTACAGATTGTGTATAAATTTACTATAACTGAAGTATACTATATTCTCGCGAATTACTGCATTTATCCGAGTGATCCACAACCGACGAAAATCTCTCTTTTGTCTACCTCTATCCCGATGAGCCGAAACCAAAGCTCTTATTTTCTGTTGAGTAATAGTACGAGTAAGTCTTGAATTAGCCCCTCGAAAGGTTGATGCAAATAAACGAATTTTTGTTCTACGTCTTCGAGCTATATACCCTCGTTTAATTCTGGTCATTGAATAAATGAAACTTTGATGAATAACTAATCGATTTCCTTTCTTTCAGTTATTCCCTTCCCCTAGTCTATTAATAACAAAACGGATTCTTCCAATGTATAAAATTTAAATTCCAATGGCTTTTGCTACTATAACCTTCCCGACCACGATTTTTTTTTTTCTAGGTGAAATGCCTATAAAAAATTGTATTGATATTAGGTATCAAAAACACATAAAAGTAGTAAATATAAATGGATATAGTGGGTTCCATCGTTTCTATGGTTACTTCTTAAACGGTGAGGTCCTCTCTATACACCGGAGCCCTTCTTTCATTTAATCAATGTTATTGTTAACTTGTACAGTTCACACTCTTTGGCTCTACCCATAATTATCCAGTACGAGGTCTTTCACAATGAGATCTACTTATACAGTAACGGTATTTAATTATGAAGATTAGCTGAGTAGCTGACCCTGTTAGTCCGTTCTTGCAAGAGTAAGGCATAATTTTTCTGCTTTTTAAAATAGTATTTCCCCTGCTTAATGGATATCATTTGCTATCAATGGAGAATTCTTTCTCATCTTAAATTTAAAACGGAGTTGATTGGATTTGCACCAACGGAAACCATACATTTGATACCACAATAGAAGGATAGATCTTTTTGATTTTTAGATATTGAATGGAGTTCTTCCATTCTAGTCTATTCACTGGTACTGATCGTTGATACTGGATCAATTGTTTTCTTTCTTTTGTCCTAGCCCATGATCTGAACGAGTCGCACATACACCCTAGTACATGTTCCTCGTCGCTGAGGACATCCCCCAAGAGCGGGCGATTTCGTGACATTTCTGATTGGCTGTCTTGTGTTTCTAATAAGTTGTTTAATAGTTGGCATATTGAATCATATACATAATGGGCTGGTTTAGATCGATCTTAACCGGATGATTATGAATTATTTTTTATTTCTATATTAATGGATTAATGAATAGAATATTAAATTAATGAATAGAATATTAAATCCGGTAAGAAGATAAAATCTCAAATCACCAATTCGTCTTAAATTTTTGTTATTTTTTCTTTTTTATTCAGTCGCTACAAGATCAACAATTCCATGAGCTTGGGCTTCTGTTGCTGACATAAAAACATCTCTTTCCATATCTTCGGATACAACCCATAAGGGTTTGCCTGTCCTTTGTACATAAACCCTTGTGATGGTTTCGCGCATCTTCAAAAGTTCTTCCGCTTCCAAGATAAATTCTCCCGCCTGTGCCTCATAAAAAGAACTAGCAGGTTGATGGATCATTACCCTGATGATATAACATAATAAATGTTTATTCTATCTCGCATGATGATAAGGTGAAGAGATAAAGAATAATAAAATATATAATTGAACAACCGTACAGGCATCTTTTACGCATTGCATACGGCTCTATAATGGAATTCGTTTTTACCTTACTTAAATATCAAATAAATTAAATATAGGGTCTATCAGACTCGGGTTGGTAAATGATCCAATAACCACCCTTCTTTTTGTTTTTGGAGTAGTTCAAAAATACTATGATGGCTCCGTTGCTTTATATATTTATTTCGTCTGTTATTTAGCAATCCCAAAGTTTCTTTTTTTTTTTTTTCAAATAAAAAAACAAGATTTTTTTTTTATTTTCATATTCTTTCATAACCTAAATATTGTTAAGAGCCTCCCGGCGTGAAAACAAAAAAGTTTGTGACGCTGAAATAGGCCTCCCGATAGATTAGATAAAATCGGAAATACCTTTTATCTCATACTACTCTTTCGATACATAATTTAAGGGTTAAAAAAATTTATCATATCGAATTCGAAGTGCCATGCTATTATTACTTAATATTAATATTTCATATAGCGCGAAGGCATAGTCTTCTTTTTTCTCTCAAATCAAATAAAAAACTCATTGGCGCCAAGCGTGAGGGAATGCTAGACGTTTGGTAATTTCTCCTCCGACCAGAATAAAAGATCCCATTGAAGCGGCTAATCCCATGCATATTGTCTGTATATCTGGTCGCACAAATTGCATAGTATCATAAATAGCTACTCCGGGTATTACCCATCCGCCAGGAGAATTTATAAACAAATATAGATCTTTGGTATCATCCTCTATACTGAGATATACCATAAGACCAATAAGTTGATTCGAGATCTCGCTATCAACCCCTTGGCCTAAAAAAAGTAATCTTTCTCGATAAAGTCGGTTGATTGGGATAAAGTTGTATCCCTTAGAAACCGTACATGCACCTTTTGATGCATACGGTTCAACAAAAATAACGAAAAAAAAAAAAAGAATCAATGTGTAGATGTAGATTCTAGCGCTTTCTTTTATTTATTTTTTTTTTTTTTTTCATACCAGGCTTTTAACTTATAAAAAGGGGCTTTTCTTTCATTTTTCAAAAAAGATGGGTTTTGTCCTGTTTTGTTTATCTATAAAAAAAATTACTAAATTTATCTAACTAACTTTTCATTGATGTATTGTTTCATCGAGATACAATCTCAATCGCGATGTAATTTTCTTGTTCCTGAATGGGCTTCTTCAATTTTTTTAGGTTTATGCTCTACTCCGAGTAAAGATCCGCCCGATTTGGATTTGCACATATATGACAAATGCCCCAATACCACGTCCTTTTGCTACGACTTCCTTTTTACAATTTATTTCATGTCTTACAACAGATATTCAATGCATTCATCATATTACTCGATTGATTAACAGTTTGAGATCACTTCTATTATAAATATATAAAGAAATAGAATATGATAGAAATAGTAATCATAAATAGATTTTTTACCGGTTTTTTTCTAAACGGAGCCTGGATACTTCATT